GGACTGAAAATCCTTCTTGCTTCGAATCCACTGCCTGAAGTTGGTTTTCTATGGGATGGCTGTCTTCTATGCTTGTGTGCTCTATGGCCTTTAGCTGGCTTTGGCCCTTCATTAGATATTGTTGCCGCTGCCCTACCAAGCAATAAGACAGTCACAGGAAAGCTTCTGAGCTTGAATTTCCGACTTGACCTACTTTGTGGAATGCTCGCCTCTTCGTCTTTTGCCCTACCCTAGTAAATAAGATAGGCAATAATTGCTTGCGTTGAGCGTGACTCGTTTTGCTTTCCTTCGGGTGTAAAATAGTCTAGTTTTAGTGTCCCTTAGAAGAAGGGTGCTGGCCGGGGAGGGGACCACTTGACTTATTGGTTGAGCTACTTCCTTCCTCTCGGCAAATTGATCCATGACTTCTTGTTGGATGAGGAATTCCCTTATTCAGATGGAGAAAACGTTGGATTGACTTACGGCCTAAGATTGCATTGTTCCGAATGGGCTGATTGATTCGACTACTTTTGTTGATTAAGCTCCTCTTTTTTTTTAGGAAACTTGACCAATGAGACTGCCCGACACGACTTACTGAGCCAACCCGGTCGCTCAACCCTAAATTGTCTAAAATGTTCTTTTTTCCCCTGTTCTAGGCGCAATTCGTGGGCAAAGGCAAAGGCGTAGAGCTCAACAAAGACAGTCTCGGCTCAAAAGAAAGTAAGAGCCAAAAAAGAATATTGAATATGAGTAGGAAGAAGTGGTGAAAGGCATCATCCGCAGGCAAGGCAGAGGCGAGCACGAGGAGATGTAGATCGGAATAAGTAATCCACCATCGTAATCGTACCGTACAGTTTCGGAAAGGAATAGGCTTTCTACTAGCTATATTGATAGAAGAGGTAGTGAATCTTACCTGTAGTTAGGCGAGAAAGCTATATACACGACCAACTCTCATCTGGAGCAACCTTCTCTCCCGCTTGATAGCAGTCTGTCGGTCTCAGTCCGGTAGACCGTATTGTTGTTCTTCGGTGCAAGTTCCTCCTCTCTTTGGTTAGTCCCGCGAAGTAGAGAAGTAGGGAGCGGGTCAGATGGGTAAAGCATGGGCAGCTCAGCTCGCTTTGTTCATCTTTTAGGGGTTTCCCCTTCACTCTCAGTCAAAGTAGTTTCGGTCGGTGAGCCTATGTCCTTTATTAATATTAAGGGAAGTTTACTTGTCCAATCTAAGCTAAGGCCCGTGAGCCTAATCAGTCAAGTCAACCATACCTAAGGATCGGTGAAAATGGAGATGGAAAGAACCTCAACAGGGTTAACTTCGAGTTAAGATTTAGCCGTTGCAGGAACTGTTCTAGTGGTTCAAGCAGGGTCCGAAGAAGAATCTGATAAAAGTGAGTCAAGTTCAACATAGTACGTAAGTCGCCCACCTATATCCGTCCCAATGCTTTATCTTTATGGTAGTCAAGGAGCAGCCAAGGGAAGGTACTCGAGGTAGAAATCTGAAGACGAAGAAAGGGGTAGGGAAGCCAAGTCTTTTCTTTATTTCCGCTTCAGTGTGCCGTAGGTTAATGAAATGCGAAAAGGAAAGGGAATCCTTTAAAAACCTCCGTAGGGAAGTCGCTTTCTCTATGAATACTTCAAAACCTCAATCCATGATCGGGAATAAGCGAGAATAGAAAGGAAAGGGTAGTGCACTTCGCCTTCACTCTTCTTTGCTTCTCCCGTCCACCATGGCTGAAGTCAAACTAGACTTTGAGTTTCTCTTTTAATAACATAAAAGCATTCCACAGTCGTAGGTACCGACACCGGCAGTCGAATATCAATAATCACTTACCCCGCGTTAGTAGAGTGAGGAGTGAACGGACTCAAATACAGTTGTCAGGAGGGGCCTCCGGCTTAGACATTAGGCATGAGAATCGGCCAATGCATTCACTCACATACGTTGATTGCGGTGCGCCATACACCAAGCTTGTTTCAGAGCGGATGTCAGGAGTGGAAAGGAAGAGTTCTACCGAGGACTTAGTCAAGCAGTTACGGTAGCAGTCCTCTTTGGTTTCTTACATGACAGCTTTCGAAGCAAGCGAAGCCAACCAACGACGGAGTTGGAAAAGGAGGGAGGAAATCGACTCTTTCTACTGATGCGGGAAAGGCTGTTGAGAAGGGGATATGTGATCCATTTCTCATAGTTTCTAACCGCGTGTCACGTCGCCCTATCCGAAGCTCCAATATCTTTCAATGAAAGGGTCAAATCGTGAAGAGGAGGTTGGTCGGGCCTTGCCACATAGAGGCTTTGAAAGGGCGCATCTTTACTTAACCTCAGCTGGACGAAGGGGAAAGGCATGATAGGCTTCAGCTAAACAAAGGAGAAGGACGATCCCTAGTATGAACGAAGGAGAATGGTAGTCCCTACTAAGACTGTGCCTCTTGTGCACCTATTATGCTATTCATACAGGTGATCATGAACGACCGACGACAGGCTCAGGTCAACGAAACCGCTTCTGCGCCTCTAGTCCACCATCAAATAAGGTCTTCATTGGTTCTATCCTGACGACGCTCCATCATCGGTCAATTTCACCATTTTCCGTTGCTAACTAAAGATTCATAGTGCTAACAACCGATATTGCGACAGCTAAAATACATCTATAAAGGAGTCCTCTTATTAGGGTCACTCCAATGCCTTAGCCAGAGTCTTCCTTCCACGGCTACGGCTTATCCATCGGAAACTTCTCCGGCAACTACAGAATAGGAAACAGCAGCAATTGGATAGGTTTCTCGCTTAAGAGGAAGAGAGGAAGAAATCCCATTAGAATCCCTCCATATAAACATAGGTAAAGAAAGATATCTATGTTAGACCGACCAGAGAATATCTTATCTAAAGCCATCCCATGAGAGAGTACTGGGAGAGCCCGAAACTTAGCTGCGGATGAAAACTCTCCTTAACCTTTTTCTTCTTAAAGAAGCTTTCTTATTGTCATTTTTCTTTTTGTTTTACATTTTTTTTCAAATGCCACAGAATTCCATTATTTCGGAAAGTGTGAAATTCAGTATTCTATACCCTAAAGTGGATTCAGAATAGGGAACTTTCACTATTGTTCGTGGTACTCACCCGAGCACCACTCACTCCAACTCTAAATATTATTCTAAAATCTCATTTTTTTATCCTCTCAAGCGCCGAGGGCTAGTCCCCTAGTCAAATACCTCTTATTAGTATACTCATATATAATACAACCATTTCTAGTTAGTACTCGTTTCGGGAAGATTTCTTTTCATCTTCTTTCCCCTCGCTTCCCTCACTCTACAACTCTTATAAGTTTTGGAAGGAAGTGTCTTACTATTTATTCCCCGGTCAAAGAGTTGCAAAAGACCTAAAGGTTAACCTGAAATATGGATTCTATGACCTAACGAGACAGGGAAATCCTGTCACTCACTTTCGTTCACCAAAAACAAGACTCAAAACGGCAGTTGAAAGAAAGGGAACCCTCTTGGTCAAAAAAGGGAAAAAGAGGCCCACATCCCAGTCTCATTCGATGCTACTTCGAATCCGGGTCGAGCTTACGTGAACCCAATCGCCGAGGGAAGGTCGGCAGGGGCTTAACTTCCGAGACTTGGCTAAGGCCTTCAACCCGGATAAGGGCATGTTTAAAGCACAGTTTCGCCCAGAAGCTCATAGGTCAGGTCAAATCCCCTTTCTTACGCAAAATGCCTCTTTAGAAAAGAGATCTGCATGCCTATTCATAAGGACGGGTAGCTAAGCCGCTTGGCACCACTTCGAGGATTCCTCCCATCCGGCTTACCAAAGATGAGATCGTCTTCCTTGGAAGCACCCGAATGCCCGATTGAGGTCGGATTCATTCTAACTTCTTGGGATCAAATCAAGACAGAGATCGGCCTCACATTTCCCTTATAGCAGATTCAGTCCCATTGCTTGGGCGGCTGCAGGGGAGAGTGAAAAAGAAAGAAATAGAAGGTAAGGTAGTTAGGAGTCGGAACACCCGGCACATTGGAGGATTGGACTTTGGCCCGATTGGGCCCATCCATTTTGACTTTCTTGTCGTCAACCGATCACTCTCTTTCTCGTAGCCTGTCTCCAATTTACCACAGACTGCCTCTCCATTCCCGCTACTAACACTAAGTGAAGTCAGACGAGTCCTTCACTCTAGATTTATGGTCAAAAAGACCCCGTGGCTCTTCTAGCGAGGAGAAAGCAACTAGACCTCCACAGGTCACTGGATTAGAGGGAGAGGCGGGCTAGAGCCATCAGTACGTAGGATTAGGATCTGCGGCCAAGGTTTCAGCTCTCCCGCAGGGAAGGAAAGAGGGCAATAAAGCTACGGGGCCTTAACTTAAGTTAAGCAGTGGAATCCCTCGCTACTAGCGACGAAGAGTGTAGCACTTTCTTGTGGAGGCGGAAAACGTGGAATCGGTAGTGAAGCCAGGAATTTTCTTTTCTTCGAGTGCTACTCTAGAACCGATTCATAGAGAACCTCGGAATACACACCTGGAACTACACTAAGGCACATCTGAATCCGGTTCCCAGTGACCTGTTTATCGACTCAGCATTTTCGGAGGGAAAGTCTAGAGTTCCCCAAGGGCTTAAATGCGCCTTCCATGATCAACGGTTCCGCTCCGGCAGTTCCTGGATTTGATGTCCTGTCTCTCCTCGAATCGGATGTCAGACTGACATACTTGGAATTCGATGTGTTAAGCATGGGTGTGGTGCACAACCATGTTTACAAGGAAGGAATGCCTTATTGAATGCTGACCTTCAATAATAGGTCTCCCCCTGGATTAATGTGCAGGTAGAGGAAGGCAAACTCTAAAAAGCCGGTCTCAAACAGTCTCCCAGAGCGTAATTAGAATAGAGTTAATGTTCAATTCAACGGTCGTCTACTATTTGATTTAAGTACCGTATAAGATTCTAAAACGATAGGGCTTTAGGTAGATAAGGAAGAGAAGAGGGGAACGTATTTTTTTTATTATATATGTCGTCCAAAGAAGGGTCGTTTCTTCTATTGAATTTCATTTATCCTTTCATTCTAATGCCTTTTAATCTTGTTTCGTACCAGAACCAGAAGGGCAGGGAACTTTAAGATAAGAAGGCCGGGGCGGGGATTTCTAATTTAAGCAAAGAAGTATAGTTGATGATTCCTTTGTTGAAGACGTAGCTTCGGGTGCTGCTGGGTTGCTTTCGTGCTTAACCGGGCATCCTCTTTCGGACGTCGGATCGTATATGCTCAGAGCTTAGAGTCGCACTAAACGAACATTATACTAAAGGCGGCTATTGGAAAAACGAGTGGCTAGTTTCTTTGCTATCTTTTGGAAGACCCCCCTCTCCGGCTCCACAGAGAAGGCCACCATCTATTGTGGCAGGTAGTTAAGGAGTAAGGCTTCCGGTCTAACTAGTTGTCGTCAGCTGCTACACTAAGCCGGGTAGAGCTCGTGGTTAACCTTATGCCCGAGACTGTCGGTACGAAGTCAGTTGTGGGATCGGGAGTGAACTCAGGAATGAAGTCGCTGGTTTGATAGGACCGGGAGGTTTTGCTGCCCATAGATAGTAGGACCAATCATTCTTTCCACGCTCCCTTATAAGTTATTCCGGTTGGTTATTATTTAGTAATGCATTGTCTAAAGACCCTTGAAATCCAGTATACTTTGAAACATCTCTGAACAACTCAATGCTTCTGCTGCTCCCGCCCGCCACCCGGTCGTTCTTATGGTCTCTGGAATCGCTTTCAAAGCGGATTTCTTCTTCCTTTTTACTTTCCATTGAGTGTAAAGTATCCGGATAATCACCTGTTCGGGATTGATTTAGCTCAGAAGCACCCTCTATATCTTTCTTCCATTCCGGAAGAGCAGAATCAAAGAAAATGACACATGCAAGCCGATTCGAAAAACATCTTTCACTCTATTGCCTTACTGAAAGCTATCTGTCCCGGAAACATGATGGAATCCTCTACCGCCCGAGAACTGTGGGGATTTTAAATAAGGTTGGGCACCACCAGAAGTGACTGGTCTACCATTCGAATCTTATCTCTATCTGACAAGTAAGCGCAGACGAGATCAATAAAGACTACTTCAGGAAGATTCCGAATCTCTTTTCAGGCAATTGGAAAGTTTGCAGAACCTTGAAAAAATACGAACTGTCGAGCTACTCTGTTGGGGTTGTATCATACCAAAGTGCCTCTAACTTGTCCCACACCTTCTTTATATATTACATACTCTGCCCCTCTCAGATACCTTTTGGTGTACATTCTTGCGAAGTCCAGCATGTCCTCCCTCTTCGCTACCTCGAAAGAGTAAACTAGGAGAAGCGCAACAAGAGAATAGAAGACCTACTACCACAAAGAGAATCGGACGCTCAACCACTCGGCTGCTAACTAAAGATTCATAGTGCTAACAACCGATATTATATCCGATGTCGATTCAAAAGTAATCGATAGGGAAGTCAAGCCATACCATAATAAGGATCGAAGTCCACTGGAAATGGGGGTTTGGGAATCCATATCTGACTTTCCTGAGGCTGAGGTCTTCTAGCAGCCTATATGCTATTTGGATGGAAGGAACTGAAAAGGGCCAAGCCCCGAGAAAGAAAATCAAAGACGATCTCGATCTCAAACTGATATATATAAAGGAAAGCACCAAGTCGGATAAAGCGGGCATGGAATCCCGGAAAGATTGAGAGAAAGAAGGGTGGTCGTAAATCAAAGAAAGAAATAAAGACTTTTCAGCTTTTGCATTTTAGTCAACGGAAAGCCAGAATAGAGGTCCCCTAAGATAGATAGGCATAGCTATGTGTCAACGCAGTCTAGTTCAGAAAAGAGACGGGTAAGGGGGCTAAAGGTTACAAAAGAAGAGTTGTCACCAGAGCGCGGAAAAACAAAAGAAATAAAATAAGAGTAGAGCAGCGTCTCGCGGAAATGAATTGACCAGATCGATGGAATTGCACGATGCCGAGTTCTCTCCTTGTCCACTACCTCTGATGAACGAAAGCGATCGGACAAAGGCAAGATATCTGAGTATATAAAGAGAAGACCGAAAAGAAATATATATAAAGTGTGCATCGAGAGATCTTTACAATCATTTAAATACTGCACTTAGGAAACGGTCAGACACACACGCTCCTTCACCACAGGTTCTTCATACACCGAGTCAACGATTGGACATTTCACCTTGTAAGAATGATAAAGAAAGATATAATAATACCAACACCGGGATAATTCACTTCCACGAATAGACTGTTAGGTTAAGAAGAATAGGTTGGGTTCGGTGATGAAAGTCCTTGTCATCAATACCAATGACGAGTTGAGGTAATGTTCTCGAAAAGAGGGCGACTTTGGTTTCACTCTATGTCCTTCCCAGAGCTGGGAACTTTATTACAATACAATAAAAATGAGACTGGAGCTCTGGAGCTCCCGTCTGACCTTTCTCACAAAACTGAACTGAACTGATTCGTGCCCAAAATCCTGTGTGTCATAACTGAAAGTGGAATGAGAATGATGCCGTCAATGCTTCGGTATTTGAATATGCCCGACCTGGTTTTTCAACTCATGCAGATGCAGGCACTCCCACTGGTAGATTCCTTTTGGAAAATTAAGTTCCCTGTCATGTTGACCAGGTTGAATCACTCATGCGAAATTCTTTTCTTCTTTCTTTGCTTTCTTAAAGTTATATTGTCTGACAATAGAACACCATTAGGGAATAAACAAATTAAAGAACTGCGCAGATGATATCTGATCACCCATCACAAATCCTCCCCGTACTACCCTAAGGGTAATGGGCAAGTCCAGGCGACGAATAAGACTCAGATTTTGATCTTCAGTAGAACCTTTCAAGACCATCCGGGCCGAGGAGCTAGCCTTTGCCTTATGGGCCTATATAACTTCTAAGAGAGGATCCAACCTGTTTTCTCCCTACACCTTGGTTGATGATGAAAACCTTACCTTACTCCCGACCTTCTTGTCTTGCTCGTAAGCATTGGGAGATATAAGTTCCGAACAAGCTCTTTATTAGATAGCTTCGTGCCCATTCTAAAGTATTCTACGGGCAGCTCAACCAAAGTAGGTCAACTTAAGCCTTTTCCGCTTGAGTATCTAAATCTGTTGAATCAATGGATGCCACGGCAGAAGCATTTACGATCGAAGACTGGGAAATTGTAGTAAAAAAGAACCCCTCGGCACTTGATCAAATAGCTCCGGGAGGTGTACTTTCTCAATCCGACCTTGTCCCTAAAGGAGATAACTCCGATTCCTCGGTCCCATCAGAATATCCCTATTGGTAAGTAGAGTAGATTCTAAGCAATAAGAATAGGGGAGATACATGCGAATATAGTTTTGATAAAAGCAAAAGAATTGGGCGGTTCCGCCACTCCTTGGGTCGATGGGTCATGTACTCCCGACCTTTGGGTATACACTTTCTCAGATGTTATGGCCAAATCCTGAACCAGATGAACTCTCCTACGAAAACACATATTTCTTCGCACTTTAAGCCCCCTTATCTAGTTCTTCGTTCTTCAGGGAAAGATACGTAAGAAACCAGAAAAAGCATTCCCCTTTGATTCTTATTATTTGTGTTCGCCCTTGGATGACACTTTCGAAAGCATAGATCCACGAGAAAGAAGTTCCAGAGGGTAACCCCCAGCCTTAAAGTATCGAAATGCGTGTGCGGGCATTGTTTGCTGCTACCTTGGAACTCCTATTGAGTCAAGCAGTAAATATTATGACTGGCAAAGCAACTAAAGCACCGGAGCTCTTCTAACCAAAACCTATTCTAAAGGAATACAAGGTCAGTCGATACGAGACTTTGGATGCGATAGAATCCCTAAAATATTTGTCTTCTTTGCTTGTCTCCTACTTTGCCTTTGCCCTTCCGTTCGCTAGCTGACTTGCCAACCCCCTAGCTTTCTTGCGCACCTTGCTAAAGTCGGAATCTGTCCGACCTTGCAGAAGTCAAGGTTCGTTCGTTTGTCTGCGCCGGTTTACGCCAGTAAGGGGGAACTCGCTTGCGCTTTCAAATCTTTCATCGGTTCTCCCGCCCTTGGGATTGGTGACGCATCGGTTTAGTCCTGAACGCCTTTCCCTGCTATTAATTGAGTATTTGATAGGGAATGGTAGGGTATTTATGCTGGTGGCATCCCGCACCTCAAGTGTCAGGAGTAATGGGCGGTGGTGTGCTCCTACCTTTTAGAGATTCGGTAGTCTCTTGTTGATGCAGTTTCATTTTGGAAGGCAGTTTCGTATTCTAATGATCCCGTCTTACCTGATGATTAGGATTTTTCCCTATTTGAAAAAGGGGATCTGTGTCACTCTCACTATGCTTCACACATGAAATTTTACTACTTTCAAGGGCTCGAATAGATTGATTTGAGAACTTGTTTCAAAGGCTGGGTTGCCCCGTGGGAGAACTTTAAGAATCTCTTTCGCTCTCGGATCTAATTCTCTGCTTAGTGACTCGATCTCTCTCGGCGCTAACTTTTCCCTTCCGATTTTCCATTGGATGAGCATCGAGTACTGTTCTCTAGTAATAGGAACCTTGGTTCCCTAACAATAAGCTTTAAAGATCTATAGCAGAGTGCTTCAATGGTCAATGTAAGAGAAGATTTCGTAAGAGAGGTACTAATTGATTGTCAGTACCAGACAGACCCTGATCGAATGGGCGATAGCTAATATAAACAAACTAAAGACTACCTAAGTCATTAACCGAGCTTAGTTTTCCTCTTCCGAGGATAGGTAAAATGCTCCGACTAAAGATCTGAACTACTTTTCTTCAAACTTTCTTGCGGAGACCCGCTTTTGGTCTCAAAAAGCGAGGAATAGGCACGCTTATATTATACCAAGTCATCCATAAACTCCGATTTATGATCCTTTTATTGTGCATCTTCGAGAGCTTCATCCCTTACAGTAGGTATTTAGCTCAATTTGTTGATTTGGGGTGCACTATGTTGGTAGCCACTCAGCTCAGCTGTCGATAGACGCTCATCAAGCTCAATTGGAAGTTTAGAGCGCATCCTGCTCAAGCTCAAGTTTGAGCCTCTTTTCCACTGCTTGTGGACGGAGATTCTTTTGATTGGTATTCGCCCTAGTTCTTCCACCACCCTCTCTCTATCTGGACTTTCAGCTTTAGCCTCTTCTATGCATTTGATTTCTTCATCTCCAATCTGTTCATCCAGCCTGGACTTTAGAGGTGCTCTTTTATCGTACTCATTTCTTTCCCCAGCATGCGCTAACAGATGTACTAGATCTCTGGTTTGATCCCTATTTTTAGTATGTATGGAAGAAAGGTCAGAACCTCAGTCTCGGCGAGAGATTCAAGCTTAAACGACGGGCTACGGTGGGATCCGAACCAGATGATTAACTATAAGTCCTCTTCTCTTCCATCATGATGGATCCGCTCTTTATAGTGCTTCGCCCTGGGCATACAGGAAGATTTGAAGACTTTGGATATGAACAAGGGCGTCGACCAACCGTTTCCCACCGAGAATTGCTAACTTAAGAGAAGAACTCGAGGATTCGATCAGGATTTGAACCACTAACGGATCGGTTCTCTCAGGATTAGCTCTCGCCTTTGGCATGAACAAACAGCATCAATTCCCATTCTCTTTTCTTTTTCTTTTCCTCACTTCGATCGCCTAAGAAGGAGCTGTTCTCTTTGCAAGATGTGGCACTTGAGGAATAGAATATGCTGCTAGACTTTGCCTGCTTTCTTGCTTGCCCCGCTCCCCTTAGAAGCGTTGGTTGAACCGCTGGACTCTATCTCCGTTGATTACTATTGGATTGAGCTATAGGAGCTATAGAAGCTATTTTACCTACGTGAACACTTCAGCTAGAAAGACAGTATTGATAATTTAATACATTCTATTGACAAAGACATGCTGTCATATTCGAAATAATAATAAACGTTCGTTCCCATCCTGATGCATTCTACGCCTGATCTCTCGATCATTGCTACCAATAGATGATCTAGTAAGACAAAGCCTTGAACCGGGTAACCCGTCATGGGAAACCACCTTGGTAGCTTTGCCCTCTCACAGAGCCATCGGTATCCCTTTTAGAAAGAAGGGTCGAATGGTCCGAATGAATGCTACATCAGGAGCCGAGTGGACTTCACTCCCGGTGACCTGCCGTTCTTTACTTGCAGAAATCCTTTTCTAATCATGTTTTTGGTTAGGAATAGAAAGAGGACTTCCTCATTCACCGGAAAAGTGGATTGAAGGAAGAGAGATAGAGGTCTTGGCATTAGAACTACTAGAGAGGCTAATAATGCTATTCTTGCTAAGGCAGGGCGGAAGGAAACTTCTTCTAGAGGGTAACCTCTAAGTACAGCTAAGTAACTAAAGCCTCTTTCGCTTTTTGACTCTTCCTTAGTGAGTAGATTATTCTTCCGTAGCCCCCAGAGATTGTCCCGCAATCTCTTCCAAGGGTTTCACGTCGGTCCGATGAGAGATAACTTTTATCAATCTCCCTCCTCGTTGATCGGAACCAATGCCAAATGTCCAGGGAGTCTCTCCCATGACCGGTGAGCTATCCAACCCATGCTGTCACAAAAGAGAACCAGCCCCTCATCGGTAGCGGGTCTTTAGAGCGGATTCCTGAAGAATAACAAGAAGATGGTACAGGAGAAAGCGCGGAGTAGATCGTTCCACTTTGTAACCCAAGTAGTGGGTTCGTTTCTCTATGGCTACGGACTGCTTTCTTAAGTGAGTTCCTTTCTTAAGGTAATCAAACAAAACAAACCTGTTGAGGAAGAAAAGTAGAAATAGAAACTTAAATCCGATCAGTCAATAGGGTCTTCTGGAGAATTTGAGATGAGATGTGAGAAGATCGAGAGGGGTAGATCTCGAAAGAGCAGATCGCGTGCTCGGCGGAAAAAGGAGAAAGAGGAGGATCGGTCTGTCTTCTATGCTTTCCTAATCTATGCGCTTTCCTACAAAGCAGCAGCGCAGAGGGGCGCTCGCAAACCAGACTTCCCTAATCTATGCTTTTCTAAAGCGAAATATGACAGTGAAGTTGGGAGTGATGATTGTTTTGCAAGGAATGATGTGGAAAACGTTAGCTCGGTTGAGTATAGTAAAGAGTCTACCGCGCTTGAGGAAAAGTTTAATAAATCTTTCTATCTTTATAGGGCGAATCTCTCCTTAGTTTTTCAATTGAAAGCTAGTTATCCCCAAGGGCTTCTAGGGTGCGTTTTATAGGACGGTTTAAGTCAATCCACTTAATGTCGATGAAGATGAATGTAATGCTGACCAATCATCTTCATTTTCAAATCTAGGTTTAGGTTCCAATCAAAAAAGAGTCAGCTCTTTATGAAAGCTATTCCCCCGTGAATCTTCTTAGTGCAGGTGTGAATCTCTTCGGCGAAAGCAATTCAGCTAGTGATCACCCTTTGTCAAAGACCTCTTGAATGAAGGCGTTCTTTGGCATTTCCAGTCGTATTTTAAAGTCACGGGTATTTGCACCAATTTGATTCATTCGAATGAATGACGAGTTTGAAGACGCTGAAAAAAGACTAGATAGCATAGAGCTCTTACACAGCGCCTAATAGGCTAGCTTCACATTAAGATTAATATATAATAAAAGAATATTTTATAGGCATGCTGGTATTCCTATCGTAAAGGCTACCAGAAAGAGCTATATTCCCCCTGCCCTGAAGGCTTAACAAGGCTTAGCGTGGTCGTGCTCAGTGGAATAATCAAAAGTTTTCTAATTATGTTCAAAAGTCAAGTTACAGTGTAGGTCATTCACTAGTAAAAAGGCCAGCCTAGCCCTATCAAAGTGACCGAAAGAAGAATGCACCAAAATGCAGGCGCTGCTATCGGCTTTGGCAAGAGTCTTTCTGCGGTTGTAGTGAGCAAGGAGAAAGGTTAAATAAAGGTATCCCTAAGGTAAGGGATGGATGCGGTGTACCGGTACTTTAACTATATATGGGCTACCTCGCGTATTGATGAAGCATTGAGTATTTCAGTATTGAGGGATCCTCGGAAGAAAGCAAGGTTTAAGCATTCTATTCCCCCGATGTTAGGGGAGGGGTAGAAGAATTCCAATCTGTCTAGCCTCGGATACGCCAAGACCAGCCCCAGGTGCGACCCGAGACTTTGTCAATGAAGAAGGAGCCGTTAATGAATTGCCTGAAGCAAGGGGTGACTCCTTCAAGCCGGAAAAAAAGGGCGCATTCGATCACGAAAATAGGTATAGAATAAATTGCATATATAATAATATAGGGAAGTCACTGTCACTCTAGGACTAAGCGAAGCCCGTTGCGAGTAAGCCATGGGAGGATGGCTTACGAAGCAATGGAACCAACTAGAGGAAATTCCCTTGCCTGTACGGAATTAGCAACTAACTCCCTTTCACAAGCCAGAACGAGTCAAAGAGATAACCTACATACTTCCTTTCCCTACCATACCTCCTTGCCCGAACATAAGACCTACCGAAGACGAGCTACTATCCCTTCTTTTGTCAGACGGAAAGTCATCTCCCAGCGTTCCGGTCTACTTTCTTCTAACTCCCTGCCCTGATTCTCCTAGTTCGCTTCCCAGTGAATCTTATGCAATTTCCCGCGCAGTCCCTCCTAGCATGCCGTCTCTTTCTATCCCTGCTTTATTAGGCCTTCTTCCATATCCCTTCTTTCTTGGGAACTACTATTCCTGGGCCAGTGGAAGAATTTTGAGCTAGCGCACCTGACTCAGAGAGAAGGAGAAGAGATCTCTGAGCAGGTCTTAGGGCAGTTGAAGCCATGTACTTCATATAAGAATCCCACCCCGAGCATGTGAGTAGATCCGGACTTGGGGGCACAGGTCTTACTATATCTGTCTTTTCGGACGGTAAGTCTCCAAGTGAAAATCCCAGTTAATATCTTATAGAATATAGAATTGTCTAGAGACTAATAGAAGTAACTCGACTTCAAGGAAAGAGAAACCCGCTAATCTCCCTAAAGATCTTCCGCTTCCTTCTATAATTTGTTGGGTAGGGCCTTACCTCACTCTCTGTCTTCGGGTGCTAAGCCTAAATCTATCGAATCAGACCAAAAAGGGCTCTGGATGAGGCCCTTACTAAAAAGGGCGGAAGCCCCAACTGATCCACCATCTCCGTGGATGCTATGTTATCCAAACTCCCAACATCAATGATTATCTTTACGCTGGCGAATTCCGACATAGATTTTGAATACAGCCTTAAGTCTCTTCCTGCTTTCTGCTGACGTTGGCTCACGTTGCCACACAATCTAACGACAGAGAAACAGTCTCCTCTCCTAAGCTTCAGAACCCCCGCTATGTTTCCGACTTGAACTTACCTTTTGAGCTTCCCGGGCTCTAGGCTCCACAACGTTCACTCTTCCATCTTCAGCTGGTCTATTCTTAACTCCCCCAGCAGCATTCGTCCGTCTGAACATTGGAACAGTAATGAGCAAAATGCCCCACTCCTACACATTCATAACAGTTACCGGATCTCCTCTGCAGCAAGCTCTGCTGGCCTCGCGCTCCAAACTGATGGCGTCTCGGTGACTAACCCGAGATATCGATGCTACCCTTAACACGGGGCATCGACCAGGGTTGACCTGTCCATATCGCTTTCCCAACCGGGCGGGTTGCCTTTGGACACACCTTAACCTAATCACTCTAACTTTAAAATCAAAGGTTTCGCTCAGGTGCGCATAAAGTCTTATAGACTACACCAATACAGAGGAGCGATAAAACCCAAACCGGAACCATGTTTCAGCCATAGCACTCTTTTCAACTCGGGGCTAGACCCCTTGATTCAGACAGCAGAGGGAATCCTGTTCCTATCGTAAAAGATCAGTCTTGCTTCTTGGGATGAGTGAATTCACCTAAGAGAAGGTAATGCAGACATGGTGTCTTTTATTTTGGTCAGCGGTACATAGACTTTGAGTCCTAAATCCAAGTTCAAGTTCCTAGGGATTAGGTAGGCAATTACTCTAGTGCGAACACCGAGGTGTCTGTTAAGGGAGTCAAGCTCTGTTCCCGGTGCGAATGCATTATGCCCGGTTGAATCAGTTACACCAGAAAATTGGAACTCAGAGTGGCATACCCTTGGGTCTACCCTTTTCTACATACGTAGGTTCGGTCCTCTCATCACATGAAGGATAAGGATATTTTTTTACCATCTCCTGGATTTCCAGGATAAGACAGTGTCGTAAAGTAGACATGGTGAGTCGCTCGTTCGTTAAGTTGAGAAATGAAAATGTTACAACATAGCATGGGATTCGAACCCAATTCCGCCAAAACCCCCGATAAGAAAAAGCAAGAATGATATGACAAAGAAATAAGCTTTTCATTTCTCCGGAGCACCCGCCCGTATAGTAGACATCGGTACAATTTTAGGATGTTATAACTCATAAGGCAATGAGAGGGAGTACTATTAAGAACCATCTCGCTCGCTGGTCTTTTCGATCGTATTATCGACCACGATCGAATCCCGCCCGCATTCGGGATCGGGCAGAGGCCTTAAATCAGTAAGGGCAATAGAAGAGGGTATTATTGGCCTGACCCCTATTACTTAAGCCTACTTTCTTCAAGATACGAAATGAGCAGCCGGAAACGGCTGTCCCTATTGTATTTGAAATGGAGTTCATCAACAGGGCTAAGAATCTTACCTTTACTTAGAGAGGGGCAGCGGTACCACTATATTATGGCGAAGTTGTTGACTCCCCTATGCATCCCGACTAAGGTCTCACAAAGGTGCACTTCCCCTATGGATCCAGCCGCTTCACTAATGTGAATAGGTTAATAAGAAGGGTGGATTGGTTATATACTCTTATGCGCGTTCCTTCTTCGAACCTTTTGGTATGTATTGCCCCCTTACTATGGCTCAGATCCACCAGACGAGAAAGTAAATTCCGCACTGCTGCTGAGTCGTCGGACTTATCCACCAAGGGATTCGTGGAATTTCTGTGGATTGCGTTGGGGGAAATCTACCAAAGCTATAGGCAGATAGATAGACTCCTTTCCCGCTGCTAAGGGAAAGCAAGAAAGAAAATCCAATTCTTGTTTTTTAACCAGCGCCCCCTTTTGGGTATGCAGGTACTAAGAGTCCTCTCACTACCAACCAGCAGACATCATCTGGCTGGGTCTTGCCGGTATCAACAACGAGAAAGAAACAACCAAATGGAAACAGCAACTAACTATGGCTCTTGGCCCAAACAACGTCCTAGGCGTAGGGGAGATCGGAGCAAGAGGGAAGGCCTACACGACGTTTTTATTCCTGGGCTGTAGTAAGTAGATCGAGAGGTCGTTCCGCCCCTTGTCCCCAAATTTGGGTAATATTTTCTCTTTGAATCTTGCTCCAATCTGACCTAGCTGGCGAGCGATCCCAGTTCGCGACAGAGAACAAGACAGCAAGCGAGCGTACCTTTTTCGCTTCTTCTCAACCAAGCACGGAAGTTTAAGGATAACTGTAGGTCGGCGGCTACCTAAGGAAACTCCGATTTGATCCGCCCCCGGCTGGGAGGCATCTATCTCATCCCGATCACAAGGAGAGGTTCACTATGATGGGGGGTACTTCTTTTTCCCTTCCGGAAAGAATGAAATGCATAGGGGACCATCCTTTTGTTGCGGCATGCTCCTCAGATTTACGGATTCGAAGGGGGCCTCAGGCCCTACTTAGTTGACTGACAATGACAAAGGCTTGCGAAACTAAGTAGCGCCCTTTCCTTTTTGTTTGAATAACCCATTCTCATTATCTTTCATAAGTCAAGTAGGCAAACCTATAGGTCCTTAGTAGCGTTGACAAAGAAAGAAGAAGAGTCGGTTAAAAGACAGCGAATCTTTTTATTTATATTTTATTTATATTATATCTTTTTTAATTATATTATAGGCCAGCTTGACAAGCAACCCTTCCTCTTGATCTGAGGTGCGAAGAGAAAGATCTCTTTTTTATGACTTCCACTTATCGATCCCGGCCCAGAAAAGTGACCGACCAGGGCCCTATTGATGAATGAAAGAAAGGGTTTATGAGCCCTAGCCCTGTAAGCCCACACCTGTGTAGAGTATATCGTTCAACACCTGCGGCACAAACCCATTTTGGACCTATTGGTCCTAGTAGCATAGGCGACCGAACGGCCGCCCCCTAATTACTAGACCAACCTGCTATAATAATTCCATAAACACCTAGCGAAGATATGGCAAACAAATAAAGTAGCCCTATGTTCGGATCTGACAATACCATACCATAATCAAAAGGTACAACGGCCCAAGCGACCAGACTTAACATAAATGTAGTCACTGGAGCCATTCTAAAAAGGGAGAAATTAGCACTACTTGGTGAAATAGGTTCTTTTAGAATCAATTTCAAACCATCTGCTATAGGTTGTAACAATCCAAACGATCCCACTACATCAGGACCCTTTCGACGTTGCACAAAAGCCATTACTTTACGTTCAGCTAGCACTAAAAAGGCTACTCCTAGTAGAAGTGGTAGAATTATTCCAAGTATTTCAGCTGGAACAGCTATGTACATTTTTTTTTTCTATTCACTCATGATCTGGCCTGGTCGACCCAATCATGATATTGAAGGATGGGACCTTTTCTCGAAAAACTCCGGATCTCGATAAGAGTTGAAGATGGTGCAACATCGAATCCTGTTACCTTACTTCAAATGGAATCTTAGCCCGCCTCACTTTCTTTACTGCATAAGGGCATAAGCGAAGTCAAGGGATTTCCGTCTAACTAGTGGCTGAGAGTAAGCAAGCTACCTTCATTCAAAAGATTTGTGGTTGAGTTAATAACATGCTCTAGGTCGGGAATCTTTTTTCTTCTCTTTTGAATTTCCGCTGCCTGCCTTATTTTTCGTGTCCGTCCGTATCGCAAAGCTGGTCGACGCCAGCTGTAATGGTTGAAAATAGGGGGCCCACCAAGACCCCTCCCCTAATAAAAGAAAGCTTTTTTCGATAAAGCAAACAATTCGTTCCGACAACTTCGGACCCCTTTGAATTAGCCGATCTTACAAGATCGATCGGGCGGGCTGGTTGGGAAGGGGTGATTAGCGGAGAAAAGAATTGCTGAGAGAGAGATTCTACTATTTGGTCAGGACGAATGAGTGGCTGTGAAGCATGCTCCTCCGGAGATTGACCCTTCCCCGAGTCAGTCCAGTCAGAAAGGGGGGCCCCCTGTCTAGACTGCATTTCGGGAGTTTGAACACCATCCCATTTCAACAAAAAATACAACCCTGTCAAAGACCTTAACGGCCTTCCTTCTTTATGAGTGGAAATCCAATCCCATTTTTTCTTTTTTTTGCATAATGCATAATAAAAAGCAGCCGGCCGGTTATGTTATATATAAATATATATATAATATATATATATATATTGATTTCCTTTCCCGAAAGCCTAGAAGAAGGAGGACAAAGGAGTAGTAAGAATGGTTTTCCCTTCCTCGGTAAAGTCACTAACTCGATTTAGATCGCCTCTAGGTCCCAATAGACTGAATTAGTCCTTCTACCCCGCCACTCGCTATCCTCTCAAGCATCATCGGGATAGAGCTTCCGGACGCAGACTCCCGAAAAATCTCTTCCAACTCTTTTCGTTCGTTCCTATGAGCCAGAGATCTATCGAAGCCATGAATCCTTCCCTTTGCTGGGCGCTCTCAAACTATATATGCAATGGCACATAAAGCACTTTTTTATACTAGATCGAACTAGTTCATATCCTCTAGTCTCACTCGCTGGTAACCTGGTAACGAGCCACTGGCTGTCAGCAAAGTCTTGAATTGCCTACATCCCATTCCGAAACTAGCAACTATTCCAATTTCACAGGAAAGAATCCCCGGCTCTTAGTCATCGCTCCGTGAAAGAGTAGGCGAATAAGCATCCGGCGAAGGCAGAGCTAGCACACGGGAGGTGGCACCAACCACACGGCTAGGCTCTCGTCGATCCACCAGCTGCAGCAGAGGCAGCAGATACATGTTCACCCATTTATCCACTACCATAAGCAGGAGCTGTTTCGGTTGAATAAGCGGGCTCCTTTCAAACATACTTTTCTTACTGCAAGAGTGAAAATAGCATCGGTTTCCCATTTCTCAATAGGGGATTCCTCTCTATTCCTTGTGTGGGATGATCCCTTCTAGAAGCCTGTATCCCCGCCTCAAACCTTGAGCAATTCGTGTGAACAGCTAAATCAACAGAAAAGACTAGCCCCTAATCCTAATGACCCATGCCTTTACTAAACGACCAAGAGCGAGCGGATAAAACATTAGATGCTTAGTTAGGTAAACCCTTAGTAGTGCCTCAGTCCCTGGAAAGCTGGGATAATAATAAGTAATAAATTGAAAACGTAAGGAATCCCACTAATCCGATCTCTTTCTCGAAGCACAAAAAGGATTTTTTCTCTTTTTCTTTTCAGCCCGTTGGGCAATATAAAGACCCAGTTTCGGCCTCTTAGTTTGAAACTTCGACTCCCCAAACAGAACCTAAATGCCCGTTTTGGGCTCTAGCTCCTGCCGCCGGTTTCGCTGGCCCTTCTTTCACAGCCGATTCTATTCCTGATGCGGCATTAGGCTTGAATTGAAAACAGCTTGTATTCGATGCCTACTCTTTATATATGTAACTTCCGCCCCCCAATCCCTCAAGGCTAGATGAAGCCGATTCCAAGCATCTCCCTAGGGTTACTCACGAACTCACCTACTTGAAAAAGAAGACAAGAAGGAGCTACTTTTAAACACCGAAGTGATCCACCAGAAGGGACCACTAAAGAAAGCAAAACGCTAGTTCTAAGGCTTTCCTCAGCTGATGCTGGCATGCCTCTGTTAGGCCCTGGAATTCTCATATAGTGTGATTTCGAGCATTTTGACTAGCTTGGATTCCCATCGGACTCCCAACGGCTAAGAGCGGGAACCATGATTAGCTTAATGCCTTTCGGCTATAGTAGCATTATACTTCTACCGGTACCGGGAAAACTATTAGACTAGATCAAAGGACTAGATCGATCAGCAGCCGTAGCTGCAGTAGAAAAAGCAGTAGTTGGAGTTGGTACTTCAACCGGTGCTTTTACAGTCCCACCTTCATAAGGAAGAACTACCCTTCCGGGTAGGAACTTTGAACCAAAATTCAATCCATCGCGAGATGGGTTTTCCTTCCTCCTTCTTTTCGAAGTTGATGAAATGCAGCAAATAAGTATTCGCAGCATTGAGGGATAAATCGCTTATTGGTGTCATCCATGCCAGTTAACTCCTTGGCACAGGGAATAAACTCCTCGTACAATCCACCATTAGTGGGAAGATCCCCTATTTTGCGCAAGTCCCAAAGAGAGATTGATAACTCTCCAGCCGAAGTATGCAGAATGTTCGTCTCCGGGCACCAAGTTTCACAAAAAGCTTTCCCAAAATAAGCTTAGCTTTCGAGAATGTTATGATATGGCTTGGCTAGAACTGGCTGAAGCATCTAAAAAGGGAAGCGTCCCGGTAGTTGCACTCGATAAGTTAAGGGAGTTCGCTCATCCGCGCTCTTGCTTAAACGAAATCCTCTTTAGATCCCCCTATTCTCATTCGCTGCTGGAATTCGACCTCCGTTGATGGATGTGCTTGCCCGAAAGGGTCCTCCACGGCTAGAAAGCTCCTTTCACTTCCTCTTCAACAGGATATGTATGACCCTTTGTAGTGGCTATAGTGACTATCGGACCGTACTGAGGAGCTTTAGTTGAATCATTTTCAACGTTTGGAGAAGGCCTTTCACACCCGAAAACATAGTAAAAAAAGGACCTAGCCTCTTGTCCATAACCGAGCCCGGAAGAGGAACCGAACCCCAGGGCCTCAAATGCGCATTTTTACCTTGAAGCTTATATCGAAAAGGATAATCTGACAAGCTCCAAGACTAAGAAGTTGATCCAACTCCGCCGTACCTTTCGTCTTCTTTTTCTCATTCTCGAGTGGCCTGAACATGAGTTCTCGTGGCCCAGTGCGATAGAATATCAAATAGGGGGCATACCCACTAAGCGAGGGATTTTTTTCCCAGATGGATCGGTGAGCCCCGCTTGAAGTCTGCGAAAAAGGATTCAACAAGATCTGGCAAGATCATCTTTTCCATCTGGACAAAGAGGGAGGCACAAAACGGATCCGCTGCTTGAACCGATCCCGCTACTGCTCCTAAGGATTTGCCTCCATAGACTACTACTCCAGCGAAAGCGATAGCCAGTGCGGTGGGCTAGGGTGACCGATTTTGGATCTCTTACGCTTTTTTTTCTCCCTCCGCCGCCGGTGCTAGGCAGACGTTCGCAGCAGGAAGTTTAAGGCTTAACAGCAGCCATTAGCCATTTTCCTTCTTTAAGCATCACCTCAGGGCTAACTGAAGAAAAGGCACTAAAGCAAACCACTACTTACGATATTTCCTCATCTTCAATGTCGGAGATTAGTCTGTCATTATCTTTACTATTTGGATAACTTGAATATCTCTATCTTTACGAAATCATTTCCTCTACTCTTGTTACCTAATCTAATTCCGATGCAAGGGGAATTCTCTTAAAAGCTAATTGGCTTCATTGTCGCAGTTAATTCATTAATACAGCTTTCCTTGACTTGCTTCCAGCCTATTCTTCCTAACAGCCTATTCTTGCACGCTACGCCCCTTCGGGTTAACTAAGATTAAAGGAAATCGGAAAGATGTTCGATTTTCTGTTTCAGTGAACATCACCGCTCAAAAGAGAACCTCGAGAACTCCTTTAAGACTTTCCGTGACATCAGGACAGGCAGAAATTCCATCCTCCGTGCCCCAATCTTGCTCTAGGGCCTTTCTTTCATAGCGTCCATAGGCCCAGCCCACTCTGAACCCTCCTCTTTCACGGTGCCAAATCCATCCAGCAAAAGATGGATCGAATTGGACTCCTTTTGGCGAATTCCATTGAGACTTGATAACACATCATAGACTGCACTCTCCAAACCCTCACCCACCAAAGCCCTTTGACAAAGCCTCACCTCCAAGAAGCGCACTTTTGACTCCGCAGACTTTGTCATCAGCACTGGCCAAGATAAAGAATCCAGAACATGGGGAGAGCCGCTTCTGTGAAGAGTAAACTGCCCATCGAAGTTGGCTGCATTAAAGAAGCTATAGCTCTCATGAAAGAAAGCAAATGCCAAGCGGCCTCTTACCTTTCGCAAGAGGGATTCTCGCGTAATTCAAGAAAGATAGGTAATTTAAAAAGCTGTCTTCAAAACGAGCTACAAGGGAGCCCTCATCCACCCATAGGTTATATATAAAATATAAAAGAGAGGATTTTCTTTTTGGCCTACTCTTCTTCTTCTACTAGAGGCTTACGGATTCCTATCCTATCCCTATGGCATCCCTTTGATAGGCCTTAATTAAGCTTCTAGCCGAGCTTAGATACGCGGGTCAAGCCTTCCTTAAAAGGAACTCAAAGCCAGTGCCAACTGGGCTGACTTCAAAGACGAGTTTTTTTCCAGCTCCCTACTCTCCCGGGATTTTCTATTCCCTAGACTGATGCGTTTTCGTTTGAAGGCAATTCTGGAACGGGCAGAGTCCCAACGTCAAAGTCAAGACCTATGCTATACGCGCTTCCTATCTTTGCTCTTCGATT